TTCAAAGCAGTGGATACCTTGTAATCCAGTAATTCCCGCTCGTTCCCCTAATTGCAATTAAACTCGGCCCAATCTTTTACTAAAAGGATTGAGCCGAATAAAGAATGAAGATCCTATCTATTTGCATATATCTTGCATATATCAGTACATACCTTACCTATTTATATATATACAAGATCTAAATACAAGATAAGATCTAAGACTAAACAACTCAATGCTTCTATTGTTGGATCCATAATTAATCCTATGGATCCTTAGGATTGGTGGATCATTTTATATCCCGTAGTTTCGGACCATAGATCAAGCCAAGGGTCACAACTCCTTCTACCCATCCTGTATATTGTCCCTTTCATTCTGTGTTGCAATAGGCACTTAATATTCTATTATACAAGATTCTACGAAAATGAATTCTTCATAGGAGGGAGCAAATATTTATCTTTTCGATGAGAATTTGTACATGACATGGGAGAAACCCCTCTTTAATTGAAGAAAAGGTTCCATCATATATAGTGAATTGATACCCCGGATTCCCAGAATCATTTCTTTCAATGCTAACTCGTTATTAGTTAATGATCCTAGTAATTGGATCTATATGCTTATTCCGATAGGAAATGAAATAGTAAAATGATTATTCATCGAATGACTATTCATCTATTGTATTTTCAAATAGGGGGCAGGAAGGCTCTATGGAAAAATGGTGGTTCAATTCGATATTGTCTAACGAGGAGTTAGAACACAGGTGTGGGCTAAGTAAATCAATGGACAGTCTTGGCTGTCCTATTGGAAATACCAGTGGAAGTGAAGACCCCATTCTAAATGATACGGATAAAAACATTCCTAGTTGGAGCGATAGTGGCAGTTATAGTTGCAGTAATGTTGATCATTTTTTAGGTGTCAGGGACATTTGGAGTTTCATCTCTGATGAAACTTTTTTAGTTAGGGATAGTAATGGTAACAGTTATTCCGTATATTTTGATATTGAAAATCAGATTTTTGAGATTGACAATGATAGTTCTTTTCTGAGTGAACTAGAAAGTTCTTTTTCTAGTTATCTGAATAATGGGTCTAAGAGTGACAATCGCTACTATGATTGTGACATGTATGATACTAAATATAGTTGGAATAATCACATTACTAGTTGCATTGATAGTTATCTTCGTTCTGAAATCCGTATTGATAGTTACATTTATAGTTATATTTGTAGTGGTGAAAGTATAAGTGGTAGTGATAGTGGGAATTCTAATATAAGAACTGGCGGTAATGACAGTGATATAGGAGAAGGATCGAATGATTTCGATATAAATCAAAAATACAGACATTTATGGGTTCAATGCGAAAATTGTTATGGATTAAATTATAAGAAATTTTTTAAGTCAAAAATGAATATTTGTGAACAATGTGGATATCATTTGAAAATGAGTAGTTCAGATAGAATCGAACTTTCGATTGATCCGGACACTTGGGATCCTATGGATGAAGACATGGTCTCTATCGACCCCATTGAATTTCACTCGGAAGAGGAGCCTTATAGAGATCGTATCGATTCGTATCAAAGAAAGACAGGTTTAACTGAGGCTGTTCAAACAGGCATAGGTCAACTAAACGGTATTCCCATAGCAATGGGGGTTATGGATTTTGAGTTCATGGGAGGTAGTATGGGATCCGTAGTAGGCGAGAAAATCACCCGTTTGATCGAGTATGCTACTAATAGATCTTTACCTGTTATTATCGTGTGTGCTTCTGGAGGAGCACGCATGCAAGAAGGAAGTTTGAGCTTGATGCAAATGGCTAAAATATCTTCCGCTTTATATGATTATCAATCAAATAAAAAGTTATTCTATGTATCAATCCTTACATCTCCTACAACTGGTGGAGTGACAGCCAGTTTTGGTATGTTGGGAGATATCATTATTGCTGAACCCAATGCCTACATTGCATTTGCGGGTAAAAGAGTAATTGAACAAACATTGAATAAGACAGTACCCGAGGGTTCACAAGCGGCTGAGTATTCATTCCATAAGGGCTTATTTGATCCAATCGTACCACGTAACCCTTTAAAAGGTGTTTTGAGTGAGTTATTTCAGCTACACGGTTTCTTTCCCTTGACTCAAAATTAAAGTAGAGCACTAGTACTAGGCTCAGTTATTTGTAGCGAACTTTAGTTCATCGCAATCAAAGTCCAAATAAAAAGAATGGGGTTTTCTTTGGTGACATAAGTTCTATAGTCAGAATCAGAAGTTTCGGATAATTACTTTTTTGATTTTTATTTTCTCCAGATTTTTTATCCTACCCCTATTGATGATTAGAAATCAGGAACCCTCTATAAAATAAAGAGGAGAAAAGAGTGAATTCTTCTTTCCGCGGAATAGAATTGGGAAAATGAAAAGAATTTCATGTTCCCTTCCTTCTTACGTATTAATATATAGAATAATGAAAATCTATAATAGAAATGTTGCATATTTCTATATCTATATCTCCCGAGAACCTCCTTTTTTTTACTATGAATCCCTGTTGGATCGGATTCTAACGAATCCTTAGGGAACTCGTAAGAAACTCTTTATTATAAGATAAGGACGGGAGAACAAGAATAAAAAAGCGGATTATCATACATATATTTTGTGTAGAAAGATGAATAGGGACACTTATTTAGTTCTACATTCCTTGCACTTATTATATACTTATAATAAATATACTTATCATAAGATATATTTCTAACAAGTACAAATATTAAATCGAGGCACCTATTCTATGACAGATTTCAATTTACCCTCTATTTTTGTGCCTTTAGTGGGCCTAGTATTTCCGGCAATTGCAATGGCTTCTTTATCTCTTCATGTTCAAAAAAACAAGATTGTTTAGATCTGATGGGATCAAATCTCATCAATTTATTTTAACACTTGGACTTGGATCATAATACAGATATCTTTTAGTGGAATAGGGTACGGTACGACATGTGACTCCCTCCGAGCACAAATAAAAAAGCTGTTATTGTTATACATGCAGATCCATGATATATGGATAAATGCATGTATATTATATGTGGGTATAGCTGTTTTTGTTTTCAAATAGATCAGCGAATATCTGAAATAGAAAGTCAATGTATCTATATGTATGTAGATATACATAGTGGGATCATATGAAGGGGATGTTATTATTTTATATCTAACCAATTCGATGAATTATTCCTAATGGTTTACATCATAATAGTGCTAGTTGATGAGAGTTACTTCGGGATCAAAACAAAAAAAAGTAAAGTCAAATTCATTTGGCTTATTCTATTCTCTCAATTCCAATAGAATGCAACTGGATCGAGTATGAACTGGCAATCCGAACGTATATGGATAGAACTTATAACGGGGTCTCGAAAAACAAGTAATTTCTGCTGGGCCTGTATCCTTTTTTTAGGTTCACTAGGATTCTTATTGGTTGGAACTTCCAGTTATCTTGGTAGAAATCTGATATCCGTATTTCCCTCTCAGGAAATCCTTTTTTTTCCCCAAGGAATCGTGATGTCTTTCTATGGGATCGCTGGTCTGTTCATTAGTTCCTATTTGTGGTGCACAATTTCGTGGAATGTAGGTAGTGGTTATGATCTTTTTGATAGAAAAGAAGGAATAGTGTGTATTTTTCGTTGGGGATTTCCTGGAATAAATCGTCGCATCTTCCTTCGATTCCTTATGAGAGATATCCAATCAATCAGAATGGAAGTTAAAGAGGGTCTTTATCCTCGTCGTGTCCTTTATATGGAAATCAGAGGACAGGGAGCCATTCCCTTGACTCGTACCGATGAGAATTTTACTCCACGAGAAATTGAACAAAAAGCTGCTGAATCGGCCTATTTCTTGCGCATACCAATTGAAGTATTTTGAAATGAACTGAGGAATGAATGCTTTCTCCGCATGAGGGAAGGAACTCAGGAATCCCCTTTTTAATATAACTGAAGTTTCTTCGGAACGTTTATTCGAGCAAAACATGTTCGATTCTATTTCCCCGTTCCGTTGGTAATACCGTTGTGTTGTGGCCCATAGAATAAAGCAGGCGGACGAATATGGAACAACCATAATAAGAAGCTATTTTTATCCACCAAAACAAAAACTCTTTTTTTTACATATGGAACTAAACTCAATTCTTTCATACTAGTAACAAATCTAAATAAGTATGTATTCATCACACATATCAGAAGATTTCGGAATACAGTACAGAATTCATCTTTTTAGGACCAATATTTTGAATTGATACGTTAGATACAGATGGATCGTATCTCGTAAATTATCTCTCTTTCGTCAATCGATGTTTCTTTTTTTTTATCCTTTCTTTTGCTCCTTGATGACCAAACGATTGGATCTCTCATAACTATTCAATTTCTCTCTTGTTTTGCCACCCATTTCGGATTTCATCATCAATATTCTTCAGAAATATCCCCTCAATTATTCCTGGGCTGTGGGTAGCCAGTGAAACATTTCGAAATAATTGATTGATCCAGGGGGAGTTCTTTCGTCTCGAAATCCGAATAATATTCATTACTTCAAGTGGTTTTTCGGGCATTCATCGAAAGGAACAAATGAAGATACAATTGGTTCGAATTTGACCAATTGAGATATCTGGGAACTTGATTATTTCTTCATTCGAAACGGACCTTTATTCTATTTCTATATTCTTTCTAGATCCAAGGACTAAACAATTAAAAAAAAAAAAGAAGGAATAGATCCGATCCATAGGTTCCATACCTTGTTATAGAACTCATGCTTCATAGAAATATCGGATCAGATAGAGTCGGCGAATGAAGCAGTTTCATTAACAATTTACAGAACAGATTAAAAGTGCCAAAAAAGAAAGCATTGACTCCCCTCCCATATCTTGCATCTATAGTCTTTTTGCCCTGGTGGATCTCTCTCTCATTTAATAAAAGTCTAGAACCTTTAGTTACTAATTGGTGGAATACAAGGCAATCCGAAACTTTTTTGAATGATATTCAAGAGAAGAACGTTCTAGAAAGATTCATAGAATTAGAACAACTATTCCTGTTGGACGAAATGATAAAGGAGTACCCGGAGACACAGATACAAAAGCTTCGTATAGGAATCCACAAAGAAACAATACAATTGGTCAAAATGCACAATGAAGATCATATCCATATAATTTTGCATTTCTCGACAAATATAATCTGTTTTGCTATTCTAAGTGGTTATTCTATTCTGGGTAATGAAGAACTTGTCATTCTTAATTCTTGGGTTCAGGAATTCCTCTATAACTTAAGCGACACAATAAAAGCTTTTTCTATTCTTTTATTAACTGATTTATGTATCGGATTCCACTCGCCCCATGGTTGGGAACTAATGATTGGTTCGGTCTACAAAGATTTTGGATTTGCTCATAACAATCAAATTATATCTGGTCTTGTTTCCACTTTTCCAGTCATTCTAGATACAATTTTGAAATATTGGATCTTCCATTATTTAAATCGTGTATCTCCTTCACTTGTAGTGGTTTATCATTCAATGAATGAATGAAGAACTCATTTGATCTGCCGATATCAATCAAATCCGAATGTTACTTCGTACATAAACAAACCATTTTTAATCTGACTCACTCTTTATACTTCTACCCGTCTAAGGGATTCCCCCTCCAGTACAATGGCAGAATCGTGGATAGGGAACTATACTAGCTACCTACCTAATTTATTGTAGAAATTTCCGGGATCAATAATTGGACCATGCAAAATAGAAATACCTTTTCTTGGGTAAAGGAACAGATGACTCGATTCATTTCCGTATCGATCATGATATATGTCATAACTCGGACATCTATTTCAAATGCATATCCCATTTTTGCGCAGCAGGGTTATGAAAATCCACGAGAAGCAACTGGGCGTATTGTATGCGCCAATTGCCATTTAGCTAATAAGCCCGTGGATATTGAGGTTCCACAAGCTGTGCTTCCTGATACTGTATTTGAAGCAGTTGTTAGAATCCCTTATGATATGCAACTGAAACAAGTTCTTGCTAATGGGAAAAAGGGGGCTTTGAATGTGGGGGCTGTTCTTATTTTACCCGAGGGATTCGAATTAGCTCCCCCCGATCGTATTTCTCCCGAGATGAAAGAAAAGATAGGCAATCTGTCTTTTCAGAGTTATCGCCCCACTAAAAGAAATATTCTTGTGGTAGGTCCTGTTCCTGGTCAGAAATATAGTGAAATCGTCTTTCCCATTCTTTCCCCGGACCCTGCTACTAAGAAAGACGTTCACTTCTTAAAGTATCCCATATATGTAGGTGGGAACAGGGGAAGAGGTCAGATTTATCCCGATGGGAACAAGAGTAACAATACAGTCTATAATGCTACAGCAGCAGGTATAGTAAGCAGAATAGTACGTAAAGAAAAAGGGGGGTATGAAATAACCATAGCTGACGCATCGGATGGACACCAAGTGGTTGATATTATACCTCCAGGACCAGAACTTCTTGTTTCAGAGGGTGAATCTATCAAGCTTGATCAACCATTAACGAGTAATCCCAATGTGGGTGGATTTGGTCAGGGAGATGCAGAAATAGTACTTCAAGATCCATTACGTGTCCAAGGTTTGTTGTTCTTCTTGGCATCTGTTATTCTGGCACAAATCTTTTTGGTTCTAAAAAAGAAACAGTTTGAGAAGGTTCAATTGTCCGAAATGAATTTCTAGATCCACGGATTCATCAAGCTGGTAAAAAGAGCCGAATTGTTGTGATCGATGCAATTATGTATGATTCAAAAAAATCACGGAAAATGTTTTGCTTGCTTTGTTTATACTGTTTTTCTGCGAGATGCCGGAAATTGCTTGTATCCCATTCCTAGCAATAGTATGTATATTGCGAAGAAGACTACTTGATCCCCCCTTCTTTTTTTTTTCAATCAAAATGGGAGTGTTGTGACTATGCTAGGCCTCCCATTGGCAGATTGTAAATGCCATGTAATGCATCAATAGTTTTTTTGTACCTAATAGAATCGAATTCTAATAGATAATAGGCATAAGTAGGAGGAGAATACACGCGGATAAATGAAAGGAACAAATGATTCTAGTAGGGATTACTCGTCTTCCTAATCTTCCACACAAGAAAAGGGTGGAAAATTCCTTTTCTTGTGTGGAAATAATAATGATTCTTGATCCTGTTCGTCAAAGATTACTATTTATTTGATTTTCCAGTTCTATCGGAACTCGTTTGTTTCGATTCATAAGAAGTAGTGGACAAACAAAAAAAGGGGTGGGAGTAACTTACTGAGCAAATAAAACTTCTTCAATGAACTTATAAAATAAAAAAAAGTAAAAAAAAAAAAGAAAATTTTAACTGTGATGAGATAATCAATAAGGATTGGGATATGCGCAAAAATCCAAGATTTCATCTTTTCGACCGGAGCATTAAGAGTCTTTTTTTTGCTTGAAATTTTCTTTTTTCTTTTTCTAGAGTAAGATTAGTATCGAAATGATTTGCAGGATGTCTCATCTATAGAAATCCATCTTGTGTCATC